AAATTTCTACTCTAAAAATTGAAGCAGAACATTTTCCGGATAATTTCTTCTTAAGAATTTTATCAAAAAGATACCCCATTAGAGACCCCCTGTAATAATTTTTGTTCTAGGGTTTACATAGACTCCTAATTGCTGTTATAATGAAAATTGAAAAATCTTTTTTTTTTTTTTTTTTTATTGAAAAGAATCAATATCAATTAGTTCTGTATCAATTTTCATTTAATTATCTTATTAAGTAAAAAATGCGATTTAAATCCAAGAATAATTAAAAAATTAAGATTTAATAATTAACTAGTTAACGGTTCGATTTGTCCTGAGTTGTTTTTTTGTTAAAAAATCAAAAATGAAGTTCTTTTTATTTTTGATTTCAATAGAAATAAGAGAGGAGGTTTTTAGACATTGTGTCTTTGGAGATACTATACAATAAATTGAAGTAAAGGTATAAATCCAATCAAAAAAGAAGTTATTTTAGGAAAGGTATTAAGATAAAATGGAAGTCACGAAGGAAGTACAATAAAAAAAGAAGTTTAGTAATCTTCCAGAAGGAAAAAATGTTAGTCTAGTTTATATCATTTTGGCGACATGGCCGAGTGGTAAGGCGGGGGACTGCAAATCCTTTTTCCCCAGTTCAAATCCGGGTGTCGCCTGATCAACACAAGACTCCAAATTCCTTATTATGGTCGGCCGATATATAACTCAATGAATTATTCCCTCACAGACGCAAACGAACTGTTGAGACTTGCTTGATTCTAAGTATCTGTCGCTTCTCAAAACTCAAAAGGATTTAAATCCTTGCGTCTACGATTCAAGATTCTAGTGGAAGAGAATTTGGAGGTCCTTCCACTACAATGTAGTGGCTACTGACTGGATCTTCTCGATCTTAGCTTAGCTTAAATTGAACTAAGCCGGACAGGCAAGCGAATTAGTGGGTGTGAAAAGAGAAGGAAAATACTTTGGATACAGACTCATGAAAGTCTAGAAATGCGCAGGCATTCAATCAATATTAGATTGAATCGGTAATTGGCTTTTTTAGAAAAAAGTGCAAAAGACTTTTTGCACTAACCTCGAGCCAAGCAATGAAATAGACTATTCCCCGATTGGTTCAAGAGTAACAATCGGGAGCATAGTCAAAATTAAATCAAATTAGGAAAGAGAGGGATGAATGATTGATCTTCATTCCACATTGTTTATGTCTTTTACTTATGACGGTCAACAAAAGAAACAATAGATTTTCTTATCTATGTGTTCAATTAATAACATTCCCTTACTACTTCCAAGAATGGCAAGGCCTATTTTGTATAGGCTTAATGGTTCCCATTTCTACTAGAAAAATCATATAACAACTTGTTTGAAGTGTATTTAGTGTATTGATTTATCAAGAGTCCTGGGTCAGAATCCTTTTTGACTGTTCACTATTGATCCACTATTATTAGTGAACAATAATGGACTAATTCCTTCATATTTATCGAGATAGGGGACATCATTCACATGGATATAGTAAGTCTTGCTTGGGCTGCTTTAATGGTAGTCTTTACATTTTCCCTTTCACTCGTAGTGTGGGGACGAAGTGGACTCTAAGTACTACTAATTAATAAGTTGATGAATCAAACTTTATCAATTGTTTTCTAGATAGTTCTGTAAAGCGCTGTAAATTTTTACATTTTTTATTTAATTCAAAGTTCCGTTGTATTCTGGTCTGGTATAGTAATGTACTATGATGACTAATATCCTTTTTTCAATCAAACAGATATTTCAACGATTTTCCTGCTCGTATTCCGAAAGTAAAGGGGAGACAGAAAGAGATTCCAACCGAATTCTTCCTAAACTGATAAACCAACCCGATTTTACCACTTTGAAATGAAATAGATACGTACTTTCGATGTTCAAGCATTTTTACGACCCCTTTTCGAAATCCGAATAAGTTCCGTTCCAATAGAACTCCTGTAATTAATTACTTCTTCATAATGTCAAAAAAATGGCTAGGTTTTATATATACCCATATTGCTTTTTACTTCATTGATTTTATTCTTTCGATGTATATCAGGATTCATAGTTCATATTTGAACTAAAAAAAAACCTAAGAAACCTTGGAATTAGAATGGTAAGACTAAGATAAGAGTTGTCTTTTGCTTTTTTGAGCTTGATTGGAATCAATACAAATCAAATGGATGAAACAAAGAATTAGAATAGGATAATATTAAGATTACATATACCTAATTCGTATCACATATATGATATATGAAGATCAATATTTTGATTGATCTATATTAATTTATAGAATCCGACTTTCTATACTTCACTAAGACTAAAAAAGTAAATAGTATGGTAGAAAGATGAATATATTTCTTTCTACCATACTATCAGAACTAGCAGATTTCATAGAATACTGCTGATTGTCGTTCAATCATTTCATTAAGAATCAAAAGGTGAAGCTTTTATTTATTCATTTTGTATTTATTCAATCATTAATAAGAACTAAGAAGCCAAGTTTCATTCAAATTAATTATTTTGACTTATGGTTTTTACATATATGATAAGTAAAAAGGCAGTAGGAACTAGAATGAACAGTGCAGTAGCAATAAATGCAAGAATATTTACTTCCATAATATCATTATTTCGCTTTTTTTTTTACTTCGCAATAACTCGGGATTTAATCCCATAGAGATGAGGAATCACTCTTTCGCCGGTAAATTCAATTCAATGAGATGAATTACATCGCGATGATATTGAATCAGCAATATCATGAATTAAGAATATCTGAGCTATCACATGCATTAATCGTCAAGAATTGATATAGTATAACATAGAAGGGTCCTTTATCCATACTGAATAAAAATTGGATTAATGATCCAATCAAAAATTTTTTATTTCTTATCCGTTTTTCTCTTCTTGACTTTATATACCATAATATACCATAAATCTATCATATACCCTAAATCTATCCCCTTTTAAATTATCCGATCAAGCATTTTTTGCCCATTTTGCCACTTTTTTTGGTTACCGACCCATCGACGTGAAATGAAAAAAGTACGGCGTTAAGCTCTAAATTCCTTTTTGAATGGTAATAATCTAGTTTTCTCGGCAACCAAAGAAGTGTGATAAAGATGAATCTCTTGGTATAAAAGATCTAATATTCCATAAAATTCACTATTTTTTTGGTTATTTCTTTGGACCCGAAGGAAAAAAAGATTCATTTCCTTGCTCGTTGGGAAGAGATTCTTTTTAGTAATTAAGATTCCACCCAATTGGAACCAAAAAATAAATCGGGTTAACCTGAATGGGCTCTATCAGGGTAACTATGTTTAATTCATTTTATAATGTTAGTACAAAAAATGCCCTTAGTAAAAAAAGAAACATATAGTATTGTTATACATTACAAGGATGAGGAGCAATAATAAAAAAAAAAATACAGTAGATACTCTACTAGAATTCTGAATATGCTGCCCCCAATAATTGTACTAATTCACATATGGCTCTCTCCCACCAATTGTTACTATTTGAAATAGAACGGGTTTTTTTGATAATAAATGTTAAAAAATAACTCAAGATCACTTTTTGGAGGGAATGAAATTCTGTTCCCTGTACCCTTTTCTCCGAAAAAGAAGGGATGGATTGAGTATATATTGGATACGGTCGGGACTGACGGGGCTCGAACCCGCAGCTTCCGCCTTGACAGGGCGGTGCTCTTACCAATTGAACTACAATCCCCCTAAAAAGTATATCCATATTATTTTTATTTCATTCAAAGCCGATCTATTTTGAATTACTGCGTTGTAACAGAGATCCGCGGATATATTGATAGTTCCGTGAATGCTTAGTGAAAGCAACATGGATTACTGGTAATCCATGTTGTTATTCTCAAATCGATTGAGAATCCATCTTTTCAAGGAAAAAAAGAGAAAATAAAAAAAAAAATGGAAGTAGGGGCAGAAAGTTTTCTTTTTTTCCTGTGCATTCGTTCTTTCTGGAAAACAAATGGGTTCTATCCATTCATGATGGATCAGCGCATTTTTGGGCCGAGCTGGATTTGAACCAGCGTAGACATATTGCCAACGAATTTACAGTCCGTCCCCATTAACCGCTCGGGCATCGACCCAGGAACAATCACTTCTAAGGTTATTTAGAATCCCTGATCAACCCCCTTTCATAGTACCCTACCCCCAGGGGAAGTCGAATCCCCGCTGCCTCCTTGAAAGAGAGATGTCCTGGGCCACTAGACGATGGGGGCATGTTTTCCTGACCGACCCATACTATGTTCATAATATGACTAGTTTGTCGAAATTGTCAATAGACATAGAATAATCGGATGGGGGAAATTAAAAAGAAAAGTCATTAGGGCCATTGTGAAATTGAAACAATTTAGTGCATTGATATCAATAAACCTTTTCTTTTTAACTATATTAGGTAAAGAAAAACCGAATATTCCACAACCCACTATGGCATATACTTATGTATAGAATATATGTACATATATCTAGTTTATCCGTATAGTAACTCAGTCAAGAATTTAATAAAAGGGCCCTTTTAACTCAGTGGTAGAGTAACGCCATGGTAAGGCGTAAGTCATCGGTTCAAATCCGATAAGGGGCTTTCGTGTTTTTCATAACCATCCTGTCTTAGTATTAATATTTATTAATATTTGGAGAATACAGATATTCCTTCTATTTCCTTCTATATAATATTTAGAAATACTAATAAAAAAAACAACCATATAATTTGATCCTAATTAAGTTATTATTCTTATGAGTTCGACTAATTCGAGTTAGAAATTTGGAACGTTTGTTTATTCGATTTTTTATTATAATATATTTTTTATAATGAATATAATGAATAATAATAAGTTGTCTCTTGAATTATCATATATTCCTATTTTACATTATTCTAATCAAATCTAGTTCTAAATCAACAAAAGAAAAAGTAAGTGGACCTGACCCATTGAATCGGGGCCATATCCACTATTCTGATATTAAAACTAGATAGAGCTAAAAGTGGAATAGTGG